TACCACATATTCCATTTTGACACCAAACCAAGAAATAAAGTGGTTTCTCTAAAAGAAAGGAAGTTTCATAAATTTATAGGGTCCTTGTTCACTGGAAGTAGAAGGTTAGAATGAGGAAGTGAGGTGATCTAGATTCATCGCGCTTATCCAAGAATTTCCATGTTTGAATTGAGGGTTCACAATGTAAGACTTATCTGATCTTATCAATTGATTGTTAGAATCTTTTTTTTTATTGAAAAAATCTTGAATGTTTTGTTTGTAGGACAGTATTAAAGATTTTATCGAAAACTGACAGCAGCTTGCCAAACAAAGGCTAAGAGAAAAAAGAACAAAGGTATGACTGGCATAACATCTACGATTGGATTGAAAAAAGCATAAGCCTCGGGCAATTTGGCAAAGAAAAAATGACTCGAATGAAGTATAGAATTAAGATAGATACAGATCAAACTAAAGATATTAAGCATAACAAATGTTTTATTCTTGGAGATAATTGTATTTTGATTGAGTTATCGATATAAGGTAAAAATGAAGAAAGTTCAAATAGACCAAAAAATCCTTCTTTTTCTTTGACTAACCCAATCAAAAATCCTTCTATTCTCAAACGAAAATAGAAGGAATCATATTTTCATACAATATCTTAATTGAATTCTATGTAATGATCAATAAATTAAGTTTTATTTTACAACTACACGTGTCAAATCTTAGTAACAATCTAATGGATTCCATGGATATTTGGGCGGGAATTGACGAACAACCAATACCTATATTAGTGTTTATTAGTGTTGAATAGAAATTTCAATGGGGCGTGGCCAAGTGGTAAGGCAACGGGTTTTGGTCCCGCGACTCGGAGGTTCGAATCCTTCCGTCCCAGAGCCGTCCAATTCATAAAGATTTTTTTGTTCTTTTAAAAATCTTCTCTTTAGTTTAAGAGTGTAATGTTTATTTATTTAATAGTTCTAGTTCCTTGTTTATGATTTATATTATAATTATAATGACTCAGAAAAGAATCATATCTTTGACTTTCTTTCTCACAAACCAAATCCGAGTACCGATGACATACAGAATCTATTTGTGATCCTGGATAGGATAGGAATATGGATCAATGTAGAATTTCTAATAAAAAAAAATAAAATAGGATGTTCAGTGGCATGTCTTGCTCAACTTCATATTGAAGTTAGTTACTTAGAAAAACTTTACGTCCTATATCTATTTATTTTATTTTGAATTATCAATCCTGCATTCTGAATCGAAATGTGAAAGCCCCATATTCCTTATTTCTTTTATATTCTTATCTCTAAAGAAATATTTCTTTTATATTCTTATCTCTAAAGAAAATAGGGTACTAATTCTATCTTGATGCTGAATTCTAAACAGTAGGTAGGGGGCTTTGGTACTAATTTAATTGCTGGGATTAAGACTCCCAAAACAAGTTTGTTTTGGGTAAAAAAAAAATATGTATCTGTTTGTCTTTTCACTTATACAAGATTGTCCAGCATACCGTAAGAGGACCTTCCTTTTTTATTTAGGACTCATGAGACCCATAAAATTTGTCAGTAGATGGGAGTTAATCCGCAATGGGTGGTATAAATTTTAATATGGATGTCTGTCTTCCGGATCTTATTAACAAATTAACAAAAAAGAAAGTTCAATATGTAACAGATGTATTTTTACCTAGTTTTTTTGATTTCGCATTGGGTTCTAATTTAGAATTGTAAATCAATATAACGATTGTATCAGAGGGTTGTTTTATACATTCTATTGACTTTACTTTATTACATCCATTACTTTGTTATCATTTTATTCTTTGTTTTTTTTTTATGTAGCTGGGTGAAATCATTGATGATTCAATTGGAATTTAAATTCAATAAAATAAATATATATTATGTTTATCAATATCAATAAATATATATTATGTTTATGATGATTTGTGTTTCCTTAATCAATAAGTCGGAACAACTTCGTAAGCATATCTTCGATATAGAAATTGAAAAGATTCAATTCTAACAAAATCCCCTTTTGGATTTGAAACTTTTGTTGAAATTGGAAAAACTATTTCGATCAAAAGTGTATCGCACGGGAATCAATCGTTCATATGATTCTTCGATAGTCAATAAATCACAAAAGGCCTTTTTTGAAACGATTAAGGATCAAGTAATGTCTAAACCCAATGATTCAAAACAAAGATAAACGATCCCGGAAGAAGAAAACGCCATTTTCAATTGTCTCCACAATTTGAGCAGAAGCAGAATAAGTAATTAAAAATTTTGATTCTAAACGAGACAAAAAAATTGGTTAGAGACAGCTCAATAAATGAAATGCCATCAGGGTTTTTTTCCTTTGAACTCTTTGAGAATTGTCCAACTTGAGTTATAAATACGAATTATTTTTTCTTTTCGGTTTTTTCGGGAAGGAAGAATAAAAAACGACTAAAATCATTGTCATAGTTTAATTGAATTGGTTTGATGATTTTATGGATCTATTTGCTACTATATATACTATGACTATATATATATAAATATATACTATAAGTAGAGTCAAATTTTTAATTTTTAATTTGAATCATTCTTTCTCAAGCCGTACGAGGAAAAAGCCTCCTATACGTTTCTAAGGGAGGAATTGTTCATCTATATCTATCCCAATGAGCTATCTATCGAATCGTTGCAATTGATGTTCGATCCCGAAGAGAAGGAAGAGATCTTCGGAAAGTGGGTTTTTACGATCCAATATCCAATAAAGAATCAAACTTATTTAAACGTTCTCGCTATTCTATATTTACTTGAAAAGGGAGCTCAACCTACGGGAACCGTTCATTATATTTCAAAGAAGCCAGAGATACTTAAGGAACTTCGCGTTAATTACAAAAAATTAAAAAGAAAGAAGGGGTGCCCCTAGACTAGCTTTGTGTCATTTTTTCTTCACTATTCCCCTCCTCCTTTCCCCATTTTTTTGTTCTATTCATATTGATTTTATATATCTAATATATAATCTAATATATATATATATAAATATAGTAAAGTAATATGAGATCATATGGGATAATATAATTATAAATGTACCTTTATGAATATTGAATAAACTCGAGATTTTATTCTTCCTTATTTCTTTTCTACATTTACACTTTTTTTTATTCTCTTTATATTCTCTATGTAGGTTATCTATGAAGTGCCAATCCAACAAAAGTCCTTATTATGGGATTCTTTGAATTTCTTTTCTCGACGCTCATATTGACAATAGTGTATTGATCAAATATAATTGATCATGGATAAATAGATCTATATTATCCACGACCTATAAGTTTTTCTTTTTTACTTAACTTCATGTAAGTGATGGGTTCTGTGGATTCGATTGACACAACACAAGAAGTCTCTTCTGAATAAAAAAAGGAAAAATCTATTTTTCCTTTTTTTCCGATCGTATCTACACGTCATAATGAAATTTTTGGGTTGCTAACTCAACGGTAGAGTACTCGGCTTTTAAGTGCGGCTAGAATTTTTTACACATTTGGATGAAGCAACGGATTCGTCCATACCATTGGTAGAGTTTGTAAGACCACGACTGATCCTGAGAGGGAATGAATGGAAAAAACAGCATGTCGTATAAACGAATAACTCTAAGATAAGAGTACTTAATCCTTACGGGATCGGTACAAAATCTTGTTTGTATTCTTAGAGTTTTAATTCTTAGAGCGGTACAAAAAAACCAATTCATGCTTGGATCGAGTGAATAAATGGATAGAGCCGAAAAGCTCAAATTATAGGGAAACAAAAAAAGCAACGAGCTTCTGTTCTTAATTCGAATAATTACCCGATCTAATTATACGTTAGAAATATATTAGTCCCTGGTGCGGGAAAAGGTTATTTCATAACCTTAAAAGTGGATTCTCCACTTTTTTTATGAATCCTAACTATTAACTATATCCTTGAGTGGAGACGGATGTGTAGAAGAAACAGTATATTGAGAAACAAAATTTATTCTTAAAGTCAAAAGAGCGATCGGGTTGCAAAAATAAAGGATTTCTAACTATCTCGGTATTAAATGGAGGAATTACAAGGATATTTAAAGATAAATAGATCTCGAGAACGAGACTTCCTATATCCACTTCTCTTTCAGGAATACATTTATGCACTTGCTCATGATCATGGGTTAAATAAATCGATTCCTTATGAGCCTATGGAAAATTTAGGTTATGCCAATAAATATAGTTTACTAATTGTTAAACGTTTAATTACTCAAATGTATCAACAGAAGCATTTGATTTTTTTGGCTAATGATTCGAATCAAAATCAATTAGTTGGGTATAATAAAATTTTTGATTCTCAAATGATATCAGAGGGGTTTGCAGTCATTGTGGAAATTCCATTCTCACTGCGATTAGTATCTTCCCTAGAAGGTAAAAAAGAAATAGTCAAATCTATTAATTTACGATCAATTCATTCCATATTTCCTTTTTTAGAGGATAAATTATCACATTTAAATCATGTATTAGATATCCTAATACCCCATCCTATCCATCTGGAACTATTGGTTCAAATCCTTCGTTGTTGGATACAAGATGTCCCCTTTTTGCACTTATTGAGACTCTTTCTCTACGAGTATCATCATTGGAATATTCTTATTACTCAAAAAAATCAAATGAATTTCTTTTTTTCAAAAGAGAATCGAAGATTTTTTCTGTTCCTATATAATTTTCATGTATATGAGTCGGAATCCATATTCGTTTTTCTGCGTAAACAATCTTCTCATTTACGATCAACATCCTCTAGAGCTTTTCTTGATCGAACACATTTTTTTGGAAAAATAGAACATTTTTTAGTGGTTTTTCGTAATGATTTTCATACCATCCTTTGGTTGTTCAAGGATATTTTCATCCATTATTTCAGATATCAAGGAAAATCAATTCTGTCTTCAAAAGGAACTCCTCTTCTGATGAAGAAATGGATTTTTCAACTGTACGACCAAATCCTTCAGTGGTAAGGAGTCAAATGTTAGAAAATTCATTT